ATGCCGCATCACTTATTCTACTGGATCTTACGGAGCCTGTTCACGCACCACATAATCAAGTCTGATCATAGAAAAGATTCTCTTCAAGTGAACCAGCCTATCCTCTGTATGGGGCTTACACGGTGGTTGGAACAAAGACACATTTAGTTGTGAATTCAAACAAATGTGGCAGATAAGGAATATATCTGCACGGACTAATCAATAGTTCAAGTCACACACTCCCATAATCCATTTTCTCTTCGGAGAATTCACTTCAACCATTAGTGTCAAAGAAATAATACAATTTTGTGGGGTTGAAGGGAAATATCCAAATACATGTTTTATTTTTTTCAATAATCCATATTTATAGCAATGAAATCCTATTGTTCCTACCCTGAGTGAAGTGATAAATGACTGATTACAAATATCTATGATCTATATTATATTCTTTATTCTCTATAAAGGACCAGAAATGCCTTGCTTACGTATCATTGGGAAGTGCATTAACATAAATACGGCAGTAAGCAGAGGTAATACAAAAGTGTGTAAACTATAAAAACGAGTCAGAGTGGATTGTCCTACACTAGCACTTCCACGTAATAACTCTACCAAAGGCGATCCTATTACAGGAATAGCTTCCGGTACACCTGTTACAATTTTTACTGCCCAATAACCAATTTGATCCCAAGGTAAGGAATAACCAGTCACACCAAAAGATGCGGTCAATACAGCCAAAACCACACCTGTAACCCAAGTCAATTCACGAGGTTTTTTAAAGCCACCGGTGAGATACACACGAAATACGTGCAGGATCATCATTAGGACCATCATACTTGCCGACCATCGATGAACTGATCGGATTAACCAACCAAAATTAGCTTCAGTCATTATATATTGAACAGAAGCAAAAGCTTCAGTAACGGTCGGGCGATAGTAAAAAGTCATAGCAAATCCCGTAGCTACTTGTACTAAAAAACAAGTAAGCGTAATTCCGCCTAAACAATAAAATATATTGACATGCGGAGGAACGTATTTACTAGTTATATCATCTGCAATCGCCTGAATCTCAAGACGTTCTTCGAACCAATCATAGACTTTATTGAGATAGGTAAATTCAAGGAACTCCCCCTCTGAGAACCGTATATGAGAATTTCATCTCGTACGGCTCAAACAGAAACACCCAAATACTGGCTATAACGGATATGTGGAATAAAAAGTTTGAAACTTCTTTAATCCTATGATTCAATCTTTCTCTAAAGATACGAAAGAATAAAAATCTGAAAGCTCTTCTTTGTGGTTATAATGCCAAACTATCAAGTTGGCTCATTCGTCTTTATGTTGATGGTTACAGGCCTCTTGAATCTTCTATTTACCTATTTTTTTTTTCTTTTCTTTTATTTGTGTGTAATGCAGCTTTACTTCTGTTTTCTTTATTATTGATAGGAATTCTCTTGTTAAGACCCTATAGAATCGATTAAAACCTCAGATTCATACTACAACCACGATGATTCAATAAAACCTTCAAAATAAGTCCCAAAATTCTCTGAGTAAGAATCGGTGGATCATCACTTATTCAATGAATAAAAATACAAAGAACGGTTTGTCCTTTAATTCAAAATAAAAAAAGCAGAAAAAGAATAAAAATATTTCAATTTATAACTTCTAACCCTTTTTTTTTTAACTCTTTTTGGTTAATTCTTTTTTTGGAGTCCGGCAAGCGAGGTCTGAATATAAAATATGAATCATAGTTATAATAGTTTGTAATCTATTTCATATATTCCGCGCGTTCCAGATACTAGAATGAATATCCGACGAGGTAAAATCATCTGTATCAAGATGACAGAACCGATTTCTGTAGTATCCATAGGATCAATTATAACAAGTCACACACTCATATTCCGGAAATACAGAAACAAAGAAATTTCACGGTCGAACTACCAAAAAATGGAATGGACTAAAAGCGACCTAAATGCTTCACTTGGTTTTGTATTGAAAAGCTATTTAGTAGTTCTTGTTAATCTAATTCATTGAAATTCCGTCCAGTAAAATGGAAGAATTATAAATCTCCAAAATAATAGATAAGAATATCGCAAATAGAGCCATTGCGATACCCATCAAAGGAGTAGTTCCCCAACCGGGAGCTACTTTACCATATTCCGAATTCAATGGTTTCAATAAATCCCCTATAATAGTTCGTCTTGGACCAGATCTAGAACTATCCTCAACGGTTTGTGTAGCCATAAATCCGATTTTGTATTCATTGAGAGTCGTTGACTTTGTATACCATTCTATTGTAAATAAATGATCTTATCATAGATCCGTTGTAGTCTTAAAATTATATAATAATGGAAACAGCAACCTTAGTTGCCATCTCTATATCTGGTTTACTTGTAAGTTTTACTGGGTACGCCTTATATACTGCTTTTGGGCAACCCTCTCAACAACTAAGAGATCCATTCGAGGAACACGGAGACTAGTTGAATTAATGAGCCTCCCAATATTGGGAGGCTCATTAATTCAATTGAGATAGAGATAATCAAAAATCATTTCATCTTTTTAGTTGGAACTTTAGGCGGTTCCCTAAAAAAGATAGCGAAAAAGATTATTCCTAAAGTCGAGACTAAGAGGAATGTATAAACCAATGCTTCCATAGATTCGATTGTGGTTTACAATTATAGCTTCCATACCTGTTTATTTTGGATCGTCTCCCGGATAACTAAAAAGAAAGAGTCAAAGGAAAGGCAGCAATTCAAATCAAGATTTATCCGGTACCCTATTTATGTTAAACTATGTTAAATCACAAAAATAAAGGTGAAAAGTAAGAAATCAATCTTATATCAGACTACTTGTCTTCTTGTAGTCGGATCCCCAAGTTTTTGGAATGCTCCAAATTCTACTTGAGCATCCAAATCTGGGTCAATACCGGCAAAAACATCTCTGAACAAGGTTCTAGCACCATGCCAAATATGTCCGAAGAAAAAGAGTAGAGCAAACGAAGCATGTCCAAAAGTAAACCAACCCCTTGGACTGCTACGAAAAACACCATCGGATTTCAAAGTAGCACGATCTAATTCAAAAATTTCTCCCAATTGAGCACGTCTAGCATATTTTTTCACAGTAGCAGGATCACTATAACTGACTCCATTCAGTTCGCCGCCATAGAACTCCACAGTTACACCTACTTGTTCGACACTATACTTCGATTCTGCCCTTCTAAAAGGAACATCTGCTCTAACAATTCCGTCTCCGTCTACCAAAACAACCGGAAATGTTTCAAAAAAAGTAGGCATACGACGTACAAAAAGTTCACGACCTTCTTTATCTCTAAAGATAGGGTGTCCTAACCACCCAACAGCTATTCCATCCCCGTTGTCCATTGAGCCCGCTCTGAATAATCCCCCTTTTGCCGGATTATTGCCGATGTAATCATAAAAAGCTAATTTTTCAGGAATTTTAGACCAAGCTTCTGATAAACTTTGATTTTCGGCTAGCCCAGCGCCAACTCTTCGATATATTTCTTGTTGGAAGTATCCCTGATCCCATTGATAACGAGTGGGACCAAATAATTCAATCGGGGTAGTTGCTGAACCATACCACATAGTTCCAGCAACAACAAAAGCGGCAAAAAAAACAGCAGCGATACTACTGGAAAGGACGGTTTCAATATTTCCCATACGTAATCCTTTGTATAGACGTTGGGGCGGACGGACACTAAGATGGAATAGACCTGCTAATATGCCCAATGTACCTGCTGCAATATGATGAGAGGCTATTCCTCCCGGAACAAAAGGATCAAAACCTTCCACACCCCACGCTGGATTTACAGATTGTACCCTTCCGGTTAGTCCATAAGGATCGGACACCCATATTCCAGGACCATACAACCCCGTTACATGAAATGCGCCAAACCCAAAACAAGCCAGTCCTGAAAGAAATAAATGAATTCCAAAAATCTTAGGTAAATCTAAAGAAGGTTTTCCTGTGCGTTCATCACAAAATATTTCTAGATCCCAATACACCCAATGCCAAATAGCTGCCAAAAAGCACAAGCCAGAAAACACAATATGTGCACCGGCCACACCTTCGTAACTCCAAATACCCGGATTCGTTATAGTCCCTCCTGTGATACTCCAACCGCCCCACGAATTGGTTATTCCTAAACGAGTCATGAAGGGTATAACAAACATACCTTGTCTCCACATTGGATCAAGAACAGGGTCAGAGGGATCAAAAACCGCTAATTCGTATAGAGCCATCGAACCGGCCCAACCAGCAACTAGAGCTGTATGCATTATATGGACAGAAAGCAAACGACCCGGATCATTCAATACGACGGTATGAACACGATACCAAGGCAAACCCATGGAAATACCCCTTTCTCAACGAAAAATAGACACTATGTAACTTTATTGCATTGGAAAAAACTATGCTATGTACCCCCCCCCCTTTTTTCAGTAGATTATCTCGAAGAAAGGATTCATATTTGTTCTATTCTTATTCTTTTAGTAATAATGGAAGAGTTCTGTTTGTAGGAACAAAAAGAAGCAGATCTATTCTATATCCGATAAGTACCAATACGCAATGGTAGGGGGGAGGGATCCCACGTTCATTTTCTATGAGTGAAAGCATACATATTTGTTCATATCATTAAAAAGACCTATTCCTAATAATTTTCTCCTTTAGTCATAGTCATTCTGTCTTCTTTTTTTATTTTATGTTATGAACTTATTCACTTTATGGATAAACTATGATAAAGGCTAATCTTATTAATATTAAGACAATAAACCCATTGTTACGCTTCCACATCAAAGTAAGATATAGTACTTAATTCTTTTTTTTCTTTAATGCCTATTGGTGTTCCAAAAGTACCTTTTCGAAGTCCTGGAGAGGAAGATGCATCTTGGGTTGACGTATAGTGCGACTTGTCAGATATATTGGGTCACATGGGATTCCCCCATTTTCTCCCCCGATCGAGATATCCTCTCTTTCGCCCAAGAAAGATTGATTGACTTATCAAAAATTTGGAGCGTGAAATGCAATTATATTGATTTTGTTTTTTTGGGGGGGAGGTATCCAGATTAATATTATCAATTAGAATAATTTATGGTTTAGAATACTTTATAGTTGTCTCGATTGGACCAATAAAATGAAGTATCCAGGCTCCGTTTACAAAAAACCCAATTGGTAATATATCTATGATTACTACCTTTATCATATTCTATTTTTAATTTATAAACAGGAGTGATCTTAAACTGTTTAATCAATCGAGTAATATAATGAATACATTGAATATTTGGCAGAAGACATGACATAAAAAAAATTGAAAAATAAAAAAGCCATATCAAAAAGACTTGGTATTGGGACATTTGTCCTATATGTGCAAATAAAAATAGGGCCGATCTTTACTTGACTTGGAGTAGAACATAAACCTAACAAAATTGAAGAAACCCATTCCGGAACAAGAAAATGACATCGTGATTTGTATTCAATCTCGATGAAACAATACATCAATGAGAAGTTCGTTCGATAAATTTAGTCAATTACTTTTCTATTTTTTGATATTTATAGGTAAAGTAAACAGACCAAAACGAATCTTTCTTGAAAAATAAAAATGGAATCAAAAAAGTCCTTTGTTAGAAGGAGTCCAAAAGAATGCGGGCTGTAATCTACACATTGATTCTTTTTTTCGCGATTTTTGATAACCTGTATGCATCAAAAGGTGCGCGTATGGTTCCTAAAGATACAATTTTATCCTAATCAACCGCCTTTATCGAGAAAGATTACTTTTTTTAGGCCAAGAGGTTGATAGCGAGATTTCGAATCAACTTATTGGTCTTATGGTATATCTTAGTATAGAGGATGATACCAAAGATCTGTATTTGTTTATAAACTCTCCCGGGGGGTGGGTAATACCCGGAGTAGCTATTTATGATACTATGCAATTTGTAGGACCAGATGTACAGACAATATGCATGGGATTAGCCGCTTCAATGGGATCTTTTATTCTGGTCGGAGGAGAAATTACCAAACGTCTAGCATTCCCTCATGCTCGGCGCCAATGAGTTTTGTATTTGAGAGAAAAAAGAAGACTATGCCTTCGCCATATGAAATATGACTATTAAGTAATAATAGCATGGCATTTTGAATTCGATATGAGAAAAAAAAACCATTCGATTATATATCGAAAGAGTAGTATGAGATAAGGGGCATTTCCGATTTTATCTGATCTATCGGAAGCCTATTGCAGCGTCACAAACTTTTTTGTTTTCCCCCCAGAAGACTAATTATGTTATGAAAGAATAAAAAAAAAAGAAACTTTGGGATTGTTGAATAAAAGACTAAATAAATATCTATATAAATATAAAGCAACGGAGCCATCATAGTATTTTTTAACTACTCCAAAATAAAGGGAAGGATGATTATTGGATTATTTACCGATCTGGGTCTAGTATGATAGACCCTATATTTTCTGTTTCTTCGATGGGAGGGAAAAGTGAATTCCATTGTAGAGCCGTATGCAATGCGCAAAAGATAAAGATGCCTGTACGGTTGTTCAATTCTATCTTGTTTTTCGTAGTATTTATTATTCTTTATTTGATTTGTTCTCTTTGATTTATCTTCGAGATAGAAGAACCATTTTTTATGTTATATAATCAGGGTAATGATCCATCAACCTGCTAGTTCTTTTTATGAGGCACAAACGGGAGAATTTATCCAGGAAGCGGAAGAACTGCTGAAGTTACGCGAAACCATCACAAGGGTTTATGTACAAAGAACGGGCAAACCTTTATGGGTTGTATCCGAAGACATGGAAAGAGATGTTTTTATGTCAGCAACAGAAGCCCAAGCTCATGGAATTGTTGATCTTGTAGCGGTAGAATAAAAAATAACAGGTATTTCACGAAAATAAAATACGCAATTCAAAATTTTATCTTCTTACCTACCGGGGTTTGATATAGTATTATATTAATTAATCTATTAATATAGAATTATCAATATAGAAGTAATTCCTAATCATCCGGTTAGGATCGATCTAAACCAATTCATTATGTATACGAGTCAACATGCCAACTATTAAACAACTTATTAGAAAGACACGACAGCCAATCAGAAATGTCACGAAATCCCCCGCCCTTGGGGGATGCCCTCAGCGACGAGGAACATGTACTAGGGTGTATGTGTGACTCGTTCAGAGCATGGACTGGGACAAAAGAAAAGAACCCATTTTTCCAGTATCAATGATCAGTACAATAAATAGGATAAAATGGAAGAAATCCATTCACTATATAAAAAGGATCTATCATATCCTTCTACTGTTTATCAAATTTTATGGTTTCTATTGGTGTAAATCGTAAATCCAAGCGTCTCAATTTTCAATTTAAGATGAAAAAGAATTTCCCATTGGTAGCAAATGGTTATCCATTAAGCAGGGAAAATATTATTTAAATTAAAGGGCAAAAAGATTATGCCCTTACTCTTGCAACAACGGACTAACAGGGTCAGCTACACAGCTAATCTTCATAATTAAATATCGTTACTGTATAGGTAGATCTCGTTGTGAAAGACTGATTACTGGATAATTCATAGGTAGAGCCAAAGAGTGTAAACTGTACAAGTTAACAATAGCATTGATTAAATGAAAGAAGGGGCTCCGGTGTATAGAGGGGACCTCGCCGTTTAAAAAGTAACCATAGAAACGATGGAACCCACGATTTTTTTATCCATTTAGATTTACTACTTTGTGTTTTTATTTAATATGCTTTTTTTAATATCTAGTATCACTATCCATACAATTTCTTATTTTTATTTCGAGGTGAAATGCCTAGAAGAAAAAAAGAGAAAATCGTGGTCAGGAAGGTTATAGTAGCAAAAGCCATTGGAGTTTTTATTTTATACATTGGACGAATCCGTTTTGTTATTCAAAAATTAGGAAAGGGAAAAGGAATAACTGAAAGAAGGGAAATCAATTAGTTATTCATCGAAGTTTCATTTATTCAATGACCAGAATTAAACGAGGATATATAGCTCGAAGACGTAGAACAAAAATTCGTTTATTTGCATCAAGTTTTCGAGGGGCTCATTCAAGACTTACTAGAACTATTACTCAACAGAAAATAAGAGCTTTGTTTTCGGCTTATCGGGATAGAGGTAGGAAAAAGAGAGATTTTCGTCGTTTGTGGATCACTCGGATAAATGCAGTAATTCGCGGCAATAGTGTATACTATAGTTATAATAAGTTAATACACAATCTGTACAAGAGGCAGTTGCTTCTTAATCGTAAAATACTTGCGCAAATAGCTATATTAAATAGAAATTGTCTTTATATGATTTCCAATGAAATTATAAAATAAGTAGATTGGAAGGAATTCATGGGAATGTTTTAAATTTTAAATAGAGTTCGCTGGAGAATTAACTCCGGGAAGGTAGAATAGAAATTAGTATGATACAATATAATAATATGATAAGGTCGCCAAAATGAACAAACAACACGTTCAATAAAAAAAGATTGATTCTTTTTTTTCTTATGATACAACAATCAAAATCTGGATTCGCGAATTTTTCGAACAAAACATCAATCCGCCTTTGAGTTCGTATTAGAATTTTGATTCAAGTGAAGAATAAACCTATTTCTTTTTGATTCTAAGACCAGTAGTTCTAGTGGTCGACTCACCTCTTTCAAATTGTTTCTCATTATTAAGAAAGGGTAACAAAGATAAAATACGAGCTTGCTTTATAGCACTAGCAATTAATCGTTGTTGTTTTAAGTTTAATCGATTCACCCGTCTAGATAATATTTTTCCTTGTTCACTAATAAATCGACTAATTAAACTCATGTTTCTATAATCAATTCGATCCCCCGATCCAATCGGGGGCAAACGCCTACGAAAAGATCGCTTGGATTTAAAATAGAGTCGCTTGGGTTTATCCATGATTTGTTTATTCCTTATCCCGAAAATCCAATTTTGATGAGGGATTTTGGGTTGTTTATCTTTAAATATATGTTATATAGAATATATATATAATATATATCATTTTGAATCTTCCTTGTAAGGGTGACATACAGGCGATCGGATCAGTTCGATCTATTTCTTTATCTCCCCATGAATTGTATGTTTGTAACAAAAGGGACAGAATTTTCTCAATTCCAATCGACTAGGCGTATTATGTCGATTCTTTTGAGTAATATATCTGGAAATACCAATACTCATTGATTCCTTATTAGCACCATTTCGAGTACATTTGGCACATTCCAAAATAACTGTTACTCGAACATCTTTACCCTTGGCCATGAACCTCCTTTGGATTTTTTATTTAACCAACTATTCCATTTTCCAATCCAAAGAGAAGAAAGGAACAAAAAAAAATAGAAGTTGCTAACTCGAAATAAAATTCTGAAAGATTTCGTTGAAATCAAGATAGTAATATAATTAAATAAGTAATAGAAGAATTTCTAACTACATTTATAATCCCAGTAAAGTATTTCATTTTTCATTTAAGTATTTTGTATAATATTGTTGACCTAGCCATCAATTTCCATTTCCGTTCTCATTCTCTTATATTAATTTAAATTAAATTTAATTTAGAGTCCCGGTCCGAGTTCCGAGTTTTACTGAAGTTGAATCCACTTTTATTCTTTCTCTTTTCGAACTTATTATAATTTAATAAATTCGAAAATTAAAAGAAGGGAAGGGGAGGGATTAGTCACTGATATTTGATTATATCTCTAATCTTCTTCACCCCCTCCCATGTCAATAACTAGAACGATAATTAAAAAAAGGAGAATATCAACGCATCCGGGAATAAACGATTGATCTCTATCAATAGACCTGCTAAAAACCCAAACCATAAAGTACTTACTACCGGTGCCACGGAGAGATATGTTTTTAGATCTCGCATTTGAAATCCTCCTTATTTATTGTAATTTGTAATACATATATGATCCGACATATATGTAATTAATGATCACTTGTATTTGTACGCGGAATGCCTAATTATAATGGAAATATACAAGGATTCAGTAGCTATTCCTTTTCCTAAAAAAAAAAAGAAAAAAAATACACCCTTTTATGTCCCAACATTCCCGAAAAATATTATATTCATTTTTTTACAGCGGGTTTAATTATACGTTACGTATATAAGTCTTTTATTATACTTAATAATATGTTATATGATATGAGATAAAAAAAATAAATGACAAGATAATTTTTGTATATGAATGGATAAAATAAAGATGTGGAAAACAATACAGGTATTCTCTACAATGACACTGTCGACCAATGGAAAGGGGTGTAGCGCAGCTTGGTAGCGCGTTTGTTTTGGGTACAAAATGTCACGGGTTCAAATCCTGTCATCCCTACCTATTACTTATCTTATGAGCAGTAACAAGGGATTAATTGAAATCGATTCAAATTGGGTATCCATAATCCAATACATAATATGATCAATCTTGCATTTTACAATATTCTATATAATTCTATATAATATAATAGTAGATGCATGCAAAAATATATTAGGGTTACAAAATATTTAGAAAGCGCTCTTAGTTCAGTTCGGTAGAACGTGGGTCTCCAAAACCCGATGTCGTAGGTTCAAATCCTACAGAGCGTGATTCCATTCTTGTTATTCTTAGGTCGAAAATTACAATGAAATAATTGAACAGTAATCTAAATTTGACCCCCTATGGATTAAAATTAAAACAAGTAGGGGGTCAATAAAAAAAAGAGATATTAATTAATCAAAAGTCCAACTGATCACCACGTCTGTATTGTAAATATGCAGTTACAAATAATCCAGCCAAAGTAATAGGAATTAGACCTAAGACAATTCCAAATAGCAAAACTTCAATCATTTCAATTTGTTTGAAAGGAGAAAGGGAGAGGTAATATCTATTCTTAAATATTAATTCGTATTGCACATGAATCTTAATGACCAAGAATTTGAAATTGACACGGTAAGAAACTATAGAATATATGGAATACCACAGAAAGATTTCTTTTTTTTATGAATTATTCATTCAATTAATTTCAAATAAGTCGTATCTTGTTCAAACTGATAAATAGAGCTGAAGTTATAGTTAAAACCGCTAGTAGAAAACCGAAATAACTAGTTATGGTAGGCATAAAGAGGCTAAATGAAATATGTTATTTTTTTTATACATATGTTTATAAAGCACTTCCCTAAATTTCAATTTTGGTTTTAAAAGAGATAAACAAAAATACCAATTGAAAGAATAAGTTCAATTGAAAGTTTTTGATTCAGAAATTATTATCATTAGAAATAGTAATAAAAAAATAGAGTGACATAGGTAAGAAATCAATTCATCATCTGTGATATCTATTCATCCCGTGATTCCGAATCAACAGATTCGATTCATTGTGCAACTCTTAAAAACAAATATTATTATACTAATAATTACTATCTATATTAATAATTACTATAACTATACTAATATTATATTAATATTATAAATAATAATAAAGAATTTGAAATAATAAAAAACTGTGTTGGGTAACTTCATTCAAAAAATAAATGAATTTGAATCGCTTAAAATTTCAAATTGGAAAATCATTTCTATTTTTTTTTATTATTGTATCGAATATATTGTGTATTTTCGAACCAAAAATGACCTTATAGTATAATGCCTCTTACTTTATTACTTTCCTTTTTTTTACTTTAATTTGAACTCATTAGATTCAGTAGTAGGTTCATTCACATAATATCTCAAATAAGAAGAAAAAGAGTTTTGCAGAATCTAATCGTGTTTAAAATTAGAAAGTCCCGACTTTCTAATTCTAATTAGGTCACGAAAGACCCAAAGGGCCTAATACAACAATGCTTGCATCGTGAATATTGATTCTTATTCTACTTGCTTGTTCTCTTTCTTTCATCGAACACTATCTACTAGTCTTACTTGTTACTGGACAACTAATCAATTCCTTAAAAATGAAAAAAAGGGGGGTTCCAACAAAAAACATCTTCTACAACTACAAAAAGAAAGAATATTTATAGATTTCGCATCTAATTGAATTAGAAAGGAATATGATAATCTCCCTCGTGAATTATTCGAAAGCAATCCGTCGGATTCACATTATATCTGATTTTCAGTTTCTAATCCGAAGCCAATAATGGAGAGAACCCTTATACTACTATTATACTACTACAGGAATTTGATAAATTTTCTATTGAATGATATAACATCGACAAGCAACAATAAAAGAAAAAAATAAATTATCTAGCACTCCATTTCGATACTGATTGTGAAATTGCGTTGCTGTGTCAGAAGAAGGATAGCTATACTGATTCGGTATACTCTAAAGACACCCTTGGTACACTATTGACGATCTCACAAAGATTTAATTTCAGTGAATTCCCATTTACTGATCTCATCTTTTACGGAATCGATCCCCTTTTCTTTTGACTGTACACGAATATGGAGCTCTGCATGTCTGGAAGCACAGGAGAACGTTCTTTTGCTGATATTATTACCAGTATTCGATACTGGGTCATTCATAGCATTACTA